AATCTTGGCGATCTTCTCTATCTAATGAATGAGGAGTCCGTTTGGAAATCGTCCGCCCCGCGCCACCCCCCGAGTATATGATTCAACAGGAATCACACAGGGGTAGATTGATAGAAACCTCTAGTAAAATACCCACCAGTACCCGTAACCCAGCGGATAAAGTACATTACATAGTACATTTTAGGGATTGGCGACTTACCCATTCAGTGACTTTGGCACTGGACGTTCCCAAAATGGGTACTATCGGGTCGGGTGAATTAGAGAATAGACAGACGCCTGTTGGCATTCCAGCTTTCCTTCTCTTTTCAGGGCCTATCCGAAAGAGAATCCAGTACCTCTTGGTCGTGAATAGGACGAACCACCTCCATGGATATCTTTGCTTCGGAACAAAAGAATTAGAATTAGGCTCGGTCAACCGGAATATGTATTATCCAATGTATTATCCATATGGGAGATCTTCCAATTGAGAAGATCCATCGACCTGAGACGAAGAGAAAGGTCTATCTATTTTCTTTAGTTATTCAGTTAAACCAATGATTCGTTATTGGAGCAGATAGCAACAACCGTTTCATCGGACATGCGTATTTTTGATTTTCCGACGGATTTCCATGGTTTCATTAATGGAAATTGTTTGATGTAGTGAGTAATAGGCTCTGGTTGTTCACCGTTCAAGAATTCTTGTTTAGGCAGTTCATATCATCCATACATAGTGTTTTGATCTAAGATTTCAATTCTTCCATGCTTCAAGCATATTGCTCCATGGAGCTAAGGTCCAAAATATGGAATAAACAAGTGTTTCCACGACTCTACCACCCGGCCAATTCTGTTCCACTTAATCCCCTTTTCATGGCCACATATCTTTACGGCTAAGGAATGGGAAATCTTTCCCCTGTTACATGAATCAAATATTTCATTTCATCCGGGAAAAGCCATCTCTTTCTCAACAATGTCTTTGCCATTTGATCCAATAGCGTTCCGTTAGATAGGAAGAGATTTGATAAATACTGATAACTCTCGGATGGAGTATTAGAACGGAAAGATCCATTAGATAATGAACTATTGGTTCTAAGCCATCTCTGGCGATGAATCAACAATTCGAAGTGCTTTTCTTGCGTATTCTTGATGAACCAGCGTCTAGATATAGATTTTGTTTGGGTAGATGTAGAAGGATTTGTTTGGGAAGTAATAAGCCCCTTTGACATCTCTTCATCTGCAAAGAATTCTCGACGCGAAAACACAGAGACAAAGGGCTGATCTTTGAATAGGAAAAAGAATGGATCTGCAGGGTCCCAAATGAATTGGCTTATTCGAAAAAAGCCTTGTTCTTTTTCAGTGGGCCTTTCGATACAATCAAATAGATTGCCACAAGGGCGCCATATTCTAGGAGCCCAAACTATGTGATTGAATAAATCCTCCGCTATCTGTTGCGGGTCGAGGGGCCCTTCCCCTTCTTCAAACTCCGATTCGTATTTTTCATAGAAAAATCTCTGATCAACGATAGAAAAAGATCCATTTTGCATCATATCTAACGGATTCCTTGGTTCGGACCGAAGAAGTAATGTCACTCGATTATTATCAAACTGGCTGCAATCCTTTTCTGTCCGTGAGGATCCCACCAGAGCGCCTTCTACTTCTAATAGGCCATGAACTAGATCAGAATCATTCTCAACGAATCCATAAGAAGTGATCCTATTTTTTTCACCGGATCCGGGTGAAGACCAAAGATCTTGAGCGACCGATCCGGCAGAACAACTCAAAAGATAAAGAAGTATCGTTAATTTCTTCATGCTCGTTCCAAGTTTGAAGTACCATTTGTACAAATAGGAATCTCCTTCCTTACATAATTTCTTCTTCATATAGATAGATATAGGATCTATGGGGCAATTACTTAGAAGTACATTTTGTGCAACAGCCCTTCCTATCTGATAGAAAAAGACCCCATGATCCTGAACCGATCTTACCTGGGATCGCAAATCCCAAGTTTGTCTATGAAGAGCGGATCTAATTGTATTAGTTTCTATAATTGATTTCTTCTGTGTAATACTAATTGATAGGGCCTCATTGATAAGTGCTACAAGATCTCGTGCATTGGAACCCATGGTTATGGACCCGAATCCGTTAGTATGGAACATTTTCTTTTCCAAGTGAAATCCCCTAGTATATGAAAGAATGAAAAAGTGCTTTCGTTGTTGTGGAATAAGAAGCCTTCGTATCTTAATGCATGTATTTAATTTATTCGGAGCTATTAGAGCGGGATCCACTTTTTGGGGAATATGAGTCGAAGCAATAACAAGAATATTTCTAGTGGAACATCTTTCACAATCCCTGGAGAGATAGTTCTCTAATAGACCGAGGGATAAGTAATTCGACTCATTCACATACAGATCATGAATGTTTGGAATCCATATTATGCAAGGAGACATTGCTTTTGCTAATTCGAATTGAAGGGTGATATCAAATCGGTCTATTTTCGGCGTCATCGTCATATACATAGTTAGCA